TGCTGAATCACAGACAAATCACAGACAAAAAATATAATAAATATATAAAGCAACGGAGCCATCATAGTATTTTTGAATTCCTCCGAAAGGAAGGGTGGTAAGTTGATCATTTACCTATCGGGGTCTGATCGATCCTATTTTTTTCTTTCTTTGATGGAAGGTAAGGGTCAATTTTATTGTAAAGCCGTATGCAATGCATAAAAGATGCCCGTACGGTTGTTCGATTCTATCTTTTTTTCTTGTTATTCTTTTATCTTTCTTTTATCTTCCCCTCATCATGCGAAATAGAGAAACCTTTTATTATCTTATATCATCAGGGTAATGATCCATCAACCTGCTGGTTCTTTTTCTGAAGTAGCAACGGGAGAATTCATCCTGGAAGTGGGAGAACTGCTGAAACTACGTGAAACCCTGACAAGGGTTTATGTACAAAGAACGGGCAAACCCTTATGGGTTGTATCCGAAGACATGGAAAGAGATGTTTTTATGTCAGCAACAGAGGCCCAAGCTTATGGAATTGTTGATCTTGTAGCTGTTGAATGACAATAGCCTGGATTTCGCGTCAATTCGTGATTTGAAATTACTCCTGCCGAGTTTAATATTCTATGACTTTTCTTTACTATTCTATTGAATAAAAGTAATTCATAATCATCCGGTTAGGATCGATCTAAACCAGCCCATTATGTATATGATTCAACATGCCAACTATTAAACAACTTATTAGAAATACAAGACAGCCAATTAGAAATGTCACAAAATCCCCCGCGCTTCGGGGATGCCCTCAGCGTCGAGGAACATGTACTAGGGTGTATGTGCGACTCGTTCAGATCATGAACTAGAACAAAGGAAAGAGAACAATGTTCGAATATCAATGATCAAATAGGATAGAACGGAAAAACGAACTACATTTCCTATCTAAAAATAAGAAAATGGATCATATCCCTTTTATTGTGTATGAAATTTATGGTTTCTATTGGTGTAAATCCACTCACCTCAATTCAAGATGAGAAGCAATTCTCCATTGGTAGCAAATGGTTATCCATTAAGCGGAGGAAATATTAGTTAACATAGACCCCTCTTGCAAGAACGGACTAACAGGGTCAGCTACCCAGCCAACTTTCATAATTAAATACCGTTACTGTATAGGTAGAGCTCGTTGTGAAAGACCTATTACTGGATAATTCATGGGTAGAGCCGAAGAATGTGAACTATACAAGTTAGCAATAACATTGATTAAATGAAGTAAAGGCTCCGGTGTATAGAGAAGACCTCACCGTTTAAGAAGTAACCATAGAAACGATGAAATCCACTATTTCTTTATCATTGCTATTTTTTTTTTATTTTTAATACCTAGTATAGTACAATTTCGTATTTCGAAGTGAAATGCCTAGAAAAAATAAAAAATCGTGGTTGGGAAGGTTATAGTAGCCAAAGCCATTGGAATTTTTAGTTTATACATTGGAAAAATCCGTTTTGTTATTAATATACTAGGAAAGGGGCAAAAGAATAACTGAAAGAAAGGAAATCTATTAGTTATTCGTTAAAGTTTCATTTATTCAATGACCAGAATTAGACGGGGATATATCGCTCGAAGACGTAGAACAAAAATTCGTTTATTTGCATCAAGCTTTCGGGGGGCTCATTCAAGACTTACTCGAACTATTACTCAACAAAAAATAAGAGCTTTGGTTTCGGCTCATCGGGATAGGGATAGGCAAAAAATAAATTTTCGTCGTTTGTGGATCACTCGAATAAATGCAGCAATTCGTGAAAGGGGGGTATGCTATAGTTATAGTAGATTAATAAACGATCTGTACAAGAGACAGTTGCTTCTTAATCGTAAAATACTTGCACAAATAGCTATATCAAATAGGAATTGTCTTTATATGATTTCCAATGAGATCATAAAAGAAGTAGGTTGGAAGGAATCCACCGGTTAAACGGAGTTGCCCGGAGAATGAACTCCGGGAAGGTCGAATAAAAATGAATAGAATATGATAAAATATGAGAAAGTAGTCAAAATAAATATGAATCAACACGTTCAATAAAAAAATTGCTTCTTCCCAGATTATTATTTTTTTTCTTACGACACGAGAATTAAATCCGGATTCTTGTATTTTTCCAACAAAATATAAATCCGCGTTTGAGTTCGAATGGGAAGTTGAATTCAAGTGAAGAAAGAGTAAACCTATCTTTTTCTGGCTCTAAGACTAGAAGTTCTAGTGGTCGACTCGGTTCTTTCAAATTGTTTCTCATTATTAAGAAAAGGTAACAAAGATAAAATACGAGCTTGTTTTATAGCAATAGTAATTAATCGTTGTTGTTTCAAAGTCAATCTATTCACTCGTCTAGATAATATTTTTCCCTGTTCACTAATAAATCGACTAATTAAACTCATGTTTTTATAATCAATTCGATCCCCCGATTGGATCGGGGGCAAACGCCTACGAAAAGATCGCTTGGATTTAAGAAAAGTTCGCTTGGATTTATCCATGGTTTG